TGGATTCGTTCCAAAAAGCGTCCAGAAGATGCTAATGGTAAGCAAGAAGATTGTTTACGAAGAAACAACAAGAAAAACTCATATTCTGATACATAAGAGTTATATAGGAATCGAAATAGTCTTTTATTTTCTTTTTTTAAAAGAAAAAAAGATTTGATTGAAGTAATAAAACTATTCCAATTCGAATAGTAGTTGAGAAAGAATCGCAATAAATGCAAAGATGGAACATCTTGGATATGGTATTGAAGGAGTTGAACCAAGATTTCCAAATGGAGAGGATAGGGTATTTCTATATGTGATAGATAATGCAAATGCAAAAATTTGTCTTCTAAAAAGGAAAATATTGAATGAATAGAGCGTAAATTCTGAAACTTTGGTATTTCTTTTTCTTTCGGACAAAAAAATTCTCGTAGCGAGAATGGGATTTCTACAACGATCGCAAACCCCTCAGATAGAATCTGAGAAAAAAACTCAGAATAAAAATAATTTTTGTAATCCAAAAATCGATCTTGGTTAGGATGATTAACCGAGTTAATCCAAAAATTCTGCTGATACATTCGAATAATTAAACGTTTCACAAGTAGTGAACTAAATTTTTTGTTATTACAACTAACAATTTCCACAGGTTCAGAATCATTTAATCCATAATCATGGGCAAATGCATAAAGAAACTCCTGAAAGAGAAGTGGGTAGACAAAGTATTGTTGACGAGATTTATGTTTTTCTGAAATCTCTTCGAATTTTTCCATTTGTATTTCTACTTGAATCAGAAAGAAGAAGCTTTTCTAGGTTTATCGAATGCTGATACATAGTGCAATATGGTCAGAACAGAGTGTTTCATTTTTTAACAAAAACCCTGGAAAGAAAGGGAGTCTAATCCACTTTTTTTTCGCTCCTTTTCTATCCAATTAGTTTATGTTTGTTCTAATTTAGAAAAGAGAGCGGAACCCTTTTTTATTTTTATTTTTGCAGGCCAATCGCTCTTTTGACTTTGGAATAAAGTCTCTTTATCAATATACTGCTTCTTTTACACATTCAATACATAACATCCTTTATTCAACCCATAATCAAGAATATTAAGGATTTCTAAAAAAAAAGAAAAAATAAAGGGCCCACTCATAGGAAAACCCAACTTTTCCCCGCATCCGGCACTAATCCATTTTTAACGTCTAATTAGAGCGGGGAATTTTTCCAATTAAGAAGTAAAGCTCGTTGCTTTTTATTTTACTAGAATTAGAGCCAGGCTCTATCCATTTATTCACTAGACCCAGAAAATAGTAAATTTTCTATTCCATTCCAAAAATAAAAAAAAATGAATTTTATTACGACATGCTTTTTTTTCCATTCATTACCCTTGAGGATCAGTCGTGGTCTTCTAGACTCTACCAAGAGTCTGGACGAATTTGTTGCTTCATCCAAATGTGTAAAAGATCATAGTCGCACTTAAAAGCCGAGTACTCTACCATTGAGTTAGCAACCCAGATAAAAAAGAATCTTAGATACGATCGAAATCCAAAAATCAATGGAATTACACCGCGCGCTTTTGCCAAACCATTGAACTAGCAAGACATAAAAAGAAAGATTTTATCGACCATGAAAAAGACTCAAATGCTAAAACGAACAGGTCCAGTTAAATTCCACTAAGGTAAAAAAAGAGTGACCCCAATCGCGATGGGAAAATTCTCCTTTTTTTAGTGATTTTTAATTTAAATTAAAAAAATCTTCTATGAGAATACATGCAAGAGAAACACCCTTATAATTTGAGGGAAGTGTAGGCAGAAAAGTAGAATATGGAGTGAGGATAAAGAGACCTATCTATCTACAAATTCTATTTGTTCAAGAGACCTTTGTCAATGGAAATACAATGGTAAGAAAAAAATTAGATAAAAAAAGTAAATAAAATAGGGGTTTATGTTGGATTGGCACGACATAAATCCAAATAGGACTAAGAAAGAGGTAAATTGTATCTAAATAATCAGACAACGAGGGATACTAGTAATCTTCTCCTACTTTTTTATTCATTTAGTTCTCTATTTTAATTCAAAGTTCTTTCTTTTTCTTTAAAGAATTCCGCCTTATTTAAAATATCATAAACAGTTCTTGTCGGTTGAGCACCCTTTTCAAGGAAATAGAGAATAGCTGGAACATTTAAAGAAGTTTGATTCTTTATCGGATCATAAAAACCTACTTTTCGAAGATCTTTTCCTTCTCTCCGAGATCGAACATCAATTGCAACGATTCGATAGACAGCTTATTGGGATAGATGTAGATAAACAACGTCCCCCCCTAGAAACGTATAGGAGGTTTTCTCCTCATACGGCTCGAGAAAATGATTCGAATTTCTTTCTATAATAATAGAAATTAGACTATGACGTGCATTAATTTCCTTACAGAAAAAACAAATTACATTTATACTCATGACTCAAGTTGGCTAATTTTGACTGACAGACTTCAAAGGTAAAATCCTTCTAAATTTTTTGAGTCGTCTCTAAACTCTTTTCTTTGTCTCATTTCGAACGAATTGACTTTTATTCTTTATTCTGATCCAATTCTGTTGTTAAGAACAATTTAAAATTGTGTTTACTTGTTCGGGAATGTTTTATCTTTAATTTGTTAAATCCTTGGGTTTAGACATTACTTCGGGAATTCCTATTCTTTGTTTCTTTCAAAAGAGTAGCAACATACCTTTTTTTCTTATTTCCTTCGATAAAGCATTTCCCTCTTCTATAGAAATCGAAGATGGAGGATTTATTCTGATAGACTTTTAATTAAAAAAGTTTTCCAAATCTTCCAAAATGGGATTTTCTTCTTATTTTAACCTTTCGATTTCTATATCAAGGATAGACTGACAAAGTTGGCCTAATTTATTAGTTTTCACTAACCCTAGATTCTTTCCCTTGATAAAAAATAAATTCCGTCTTCTCGAGCTCCATTGTGTACTATTTACTTAAAAACAACCCAGGGCAAATTTGGTTCGGAACGAATAGAACAGACTATGTCGAGCCAAGAGCATTTTCATTACTATGGAAAATGATGGATAGCAAAATCCACAATCGATCATGTCCTTCAAGTCGCACGTTGCTTTCTACCACATCGTTTTAAACGAAGTTTTACCATAACAAACATTCCTCTTTTTATTGCAAAGTGGTATAGGGAGTTGATCCAATATATATGGAATCATGAATAGTCATTGGTTTTTTTTTGTATACTAATTCAAACTTGCTATCTAGGGAGCAATAGGGATAAAAGAAAGTAAGTATTTATCGGGGAAGCCTCTGCAAAGATCCAATTTATTTAAACCTATATTCTATCATATGAATGAAATATAGTTCGAAAAAGACAAATGAACAAGTTTGCTTAAGACTTATTTATTAGTAAATTTCCATCCTCAACGAATAGCTCGAAATGATCAATCTTGAAGTGAGAAGAGAAGGAGGAACTCTTACGTAATAACTAAACTATAAGCCTCCAAAAAAGCTTAATTAATTTAATTACTCTATTAGAATTAGAGTAGCAATATATTTTTCCGTACCAAAAACTTATTAACTAAATAAACTATTCCAATGAAAAGATTGAAAGTTTCTTGGTAGTTATAGAATTCTCGTACTTCTTTTACTTGAATACCAAAATAAAGAAAAAAATGAGTTAAGTGAGGAGTAGAAGCATGTCCTGAATGTGACTGATAGACGCCTTTTTTCATGAAAATAAAGATACTCAATTTGACTGGACTTAACACTTTATTATATTTTCTGAGAAAAAAAAAAAGGAATGCTTAGAAATGTGTCTAATCTAAGAGTTCATAAGATATTATTATTCTCCTTAATAAAGTTTTGTCTCATGCGGAGTACAATATGATTTCATCTTTTGTTTCATCAGAAACAATCTGGGACGGAAGGATTCGAACCTCCGAGTAACGGGACCAAAACCCGCTGCCTTACCACTTGGCCACGCCCCATTTCGGGTTTTATGCGACACTAATAAACACTAGTATGTTTATTTGTTATTCGTCAATCCCATTTGAATTACATAAAAATGAAGGATATTCTCTTGCTAGTATTCTAGACATGCGGATAATATAGAATCAAAAAATGCATTGATCATTACATGGAATTCTATTAAGATATTATATGAAAGTCTCATTTCTTCCACTCTCATTTGAGAGTGCGAATACAAGGAGGTATTTTGTATTTGGGAAAGTCCGAAAAAAAAGATTTTGAATCTGCCTTTTCCTTTTTTCCTTAGAAAAATAACTCAATCAAAATCCAATTATTTACTCTACAAGAACGAAATGCTTGTTATGCCTAATATACTTAGTTTAACCTGTATCTGTTTTAATTGTGTTCTTTATCCCACTAGTTTTTTCTTTGCTAAACTGCCCGAAGCTTATGCTATTTTCAACCCAATCGTGGATGTTATGCCTGTCATACCTCTATTCTTTTTTCTATTAGCCTTTGTTTGGCAAGCTGCTGTAAGTTTTCGATGAAATCTTTACTACTCCGTCTGTCAAATTGAATGGTCTATTCATTCCAAAACCAAAAAAAAATTATAAAAATTCGGTAAAAGCCAAGAAGTTTTATATTTTTATATTATGAACCTTCGATTCTAAAATTAAAATTATTCTACATTGAATGGATAGCTACAGCAATAAATTTGGATCAGCCTTTCTACCCCCCTGCACCTACGTTGAGCAGGTACCTTTAGGTACCCACACAATACTTAACCCTATTTTTGATATTGATAAGAGTGCTTATTATAAATGAATTCTTGCAAAAAATTGCAAGAATTCATTTTTGCATTTTTAGGTACCAAAATAAACAAAACCCATCCTAGTGGATTTGTGTGGTAAGGAAAAACTGGTAATCTATTCCTTAAAAAAAATATTGGAGATTTTGTAATGCTTACTCTCAAACTTTTTGTTTATACAGTAGTGATATTCTTTGTTTCCCTCTTTATCTTTGGATTCTTATCTAATGACCCAGGACGTAATCCTGGGCGCGAGGAGTAAAAATTCACATTTTTTTGCATTTTTTCTTACAAATTGGATTTGTTTCTTACATTTATCTATGAGAAAATCCGGGGGTCAGAATTCCTTCCAATTCGAAAGTCCTAAATGATACGAGGGAGCGGAAAGAGAGGGATTCGAACCCTCGGTACAAAAAAATTGTACAACGGATTAGCAATCCGCCGCTTTAGTCCACTCAGCCATCTCTCCCCGTTCCAAATCGAAGGGTTTCCGTGATATGATAGAAGCAAGAAATAACGATTGCAAAAAAACCTTCTTTTTTCTTTCAAAAGTCTATAAAAATTATATTGCCAATTCCATTTTAGTTATATTCTTTTTTCTTAATGTTAATAAAAAAAAGAAGAAAATTCTTGTTTTTTATTTCGAAAAATAGATATGGGTCGAGAGGCAATCAGATAGATTTTCTCTTTAACGGGTATTTCCATGTAGGACTTGTTATAATAAAAAAAGCAGGTTATAGAAAAAAGAAAAAACGCTTTTTTTCGATTTTTTATCAAGAAAGCAAAAAGGGTTCTTATCAAACCCACAATAAAATAGGAAACAAGGATAAAGTAAGTAGACCTGACTCCTTGAATTATGCCTCTATCCGCTATTCTGGTATATAAATTCGATGTAGATGAAATTGTATAAACGAATTTTTTTTATTTTCTTAGACTTAGACCCTGCAAGACAAGAATTTTTCGCTATTTACGATTTTATATTCTTGTTACTAGATGCTCTATAGGAATAAGAATAAATCACAACTCCTTTCCACTACACATAAAAATTGATTTCGAAAGTCTTTTTTTTTCAGAATCCTCCATTTTTGTTCTTCCACCCATGCAATAGAGAGCAAATGGGAAAAGAGGGGTTACTTTTTTTCATTTTTCCCTTAAAAGATAGGCTTTGAAATCAGAGTCATAGAATAATGGTGAATTCAAATGTTTAGTTCTTTAGTTCTATAGTATAAGAAGTATAAGAAAAAAGTATAAGAAAAAAATCGAATCCAATTTATGGATTTACCACGACCTCGGTTGTGACTCCATGGATAAAAATGAAAAAATTTATATCTTCGAGACCATTGAAAAACGGCATTGCACGAGAAAGAAATCGTCCACAGATAATCAAACTATCATATGCCTTGGAAGTGATATGAGGTGCTCGGAAATGGTTGAAGTAATTGAATAGGAGGATCACTATGACTATAGCCCTTGGTAGAGTTCCTAAAGAAGAAAATGATCTATTTGATACCATGGACGACTGGTTACGAAGGGACCGTTTCGTTTTTGTAGGATGGTCCGGCTTATTGCTCTTTCCTTGTGCTTATTTCGCTTTAGGAGGGTGGTTTACAGGGACAACTTTTGTAACTTCTTGGTATACCCATGGATTGGCTAGTTCCTATTTGGAAGGTTGTAATTTCTTAACCGCAGCAGTTTCTACCCCTGCCAATAGTTTAGCACACTCTTTGTTGCTACTATGGGGCCCGGAAGCACAAGGAGATTTTACTCGTTGGTGTCAATTAGGTGGCCTATGGACTTTTGTAGCTCTCCACGGGGCTTTTGCACTAATAGGTTTCATGTTACGCCAATTTGAACTTGCTCGGTCTGTTCAATTGCGGCCTTATAATGCAATCTCATTCTCTGGTCCAATCGCTGTTTTTGTTTCTGTATTCCTTATTTATCCACTGGGGCAATCCGGTTGGTTCTTTGCGCCGAGTTTTGGCGTAGCAGCGATATTTCGATTCATCCTTTTCTTCCAAGGATTTCATAATTGGACGTTGAACCCGTTTCATATGATGGGAGTTGCCGGAGTATTAGGCGCGGCTCTCCTATGCGCTATTCATGGAGCGACCGTAGAAAACACTCTATTCGAGGACGGTGATGGTGCAAATACTTTTCGCGCTTTTAACCCAACTCAAGCTGAAGAAACTTATTCAATGGTCACTGCTAACCGCTTTTGGTCCCAAATCTTTGGTGTTGCTTTTTCCAACAAACGTTGGTTACATTTCTTTATGCTATTTGTCCCCGTCACCGGTTTATGGATGAGTGCTATTGGCGTAGTTGGCCTGGCTCTGAACTTACGTGCCTATGACTTTGTTTCCCAGGAAATCCGTGCAGCGGAAGATCCTGAATTTGAGACTTTCTACACCAAAAATATTCTTTTAAACGAGGGTATTCGTGCGTGGATGGCAGCTCAGGATCAGCCTCATGAAAATCTTATATTCCCTGAGGAGGTTCTACCACGTGGAAACGCTCTTTAATGGAACTTTCGTTTTAGCTAGTCGTGACCAAGAAACCACCGGCTTTGCTTGGTGGGCTGGGAATGCCAGACTTATCAATTTGTCCGGTAAACTACTTGGCGCCCACGTAGCCCATGCCGGATTAATCGTATTCTGGGCCGGAGCAATGAACCTATTTGAAGTGGCCCATTTCGTGCCAGAAAAGCCCATGTATGAACAAGGGTTGATTTTACTTCCACACTTAGCTACCCTAGGTTGGGGAATCGGGCCAGGGGGAGAAGTTCTCGATACTTTTCCCTACTTTGTATCTGGAGTACTTCACCTAATTTCCTCCGCAGTATTAGGCTTCGGTGGCATTTATCACGCGCTTCTGGGACCCGAGACTCTTGAGGAATCTTTTCCATTCTTTGGTTATGTATGGAAAGATAGAAATAAAATGACTACAATTTTGGGTATTCATTTAATTTTGTTAGGTCTAGGTGCTTTTCTTCTAGTACTCAAGGCTCTTTATTTTGGCGGTGTATATGATACCTGGGCCCCCGGGGGGGGGGATGTAAGAAAAATAACCAACTTGACCCTTAGCCCCGGTGTTATATTTGGTTATTTACTAAAATCCCCTTTTGGGGGAGAAGGCTGGATTGTTAGTGTGGATGATTTAGAAGATATAATTGGTGGACATGTATGGTTGGGTTTCATTTGTGTATTTGGCGGAATTTGGCATATCTTAACCAAACCTTTCGCATGGGCTCGCCGTGCATTTGTATGGTCTGGAGAAGCTTACTTGTCTTATAGTTTAGCTGCTTTATCTGTCTTTGGTTTTATCGCTTGTTGTTTTGTCTGGTTCAATAATACGGCTTATCCGAGTGAGTTTTATGGACCCACCGGCCCAGAAGCTTCTCAAGCTCAAGCATTTACTTTTCTAGTTAGAGACCAGCGTCTTGGAGCTAATGTGGGATCTGCTCAAGGACCCACAGGTTTAGGTAAATATCTAATGCGTTCCCCAACGGGAGAGGTTATCTTTGGAGGGGAAACTATGCGTTTTTGGGACCTCCGTGCTCCATGGTTAGAACCTCTAAGGGGGCCCAACGGTTTGGACTTGAGTAGGTTGAAAAAAGACATACAACCTTGGCAAGAACGACGTTCAGCGGAATATATGACCCATGCTCCTTTAGGCTCTTTAAATTCCGTGGGTGGCGTAGCTACAGAGATCAATGCAGTTAATTATGTCTCTCCTAGAAGTTGGTTATCGACTTCTCATTTTGTTCTAGGATTCTTCTTTTTTGTGGGCCATTTGTGGCATGCAGGAAGAGCCCGAGCTGCTGCAGCAGGTTTTGAAAAGGGAATCGATCGTGATTTAGAACCTGTTCTTTACATGAACCCTCTTAACTAAGATTTTCTTATTTATACCTGTTCTACTTCTACTGTTTTTTCTGCTTTGGCTCGGTTATTCCATTTAGCCGAGCCATTCATTCCTTTTTATGAATGAAAGATAAGGGGACAGAATAAAGAAAAAAAAATGAAAGAAACAAACGTATTCAATAAGCAAAAGGAGAGAGAGGGATTCGAACCCTCGATAGTTCCTAGAACTATACCGGTTTTCAAGACCGGAGCTATCAACCACTCAGCCATCTCTCCACAGCCTAATCCCTATTTTACTCCTACAAATAGAACACAGCCATATAAAAGGATCTACTAACCTCTAGAAACATCTCAGATGCAAATCCTTTTTCGACATATTTCTGTATACTGTATACACGGATAAAGGATCCGCTATACCCGCTTTTGAAATAAAGACTAAATCCCCTACCCTAATCCCCGTATCCAAATAAAAAAAGCGGTAAGTAATAAGTTTTAATTAAAGAAAAGAATCAATGGATTCATGATTAAACCCCTCCTACTTCTTGTATTTTTTACAATTTAGGTTAAGTGAGGGATCAAATATGTAGTCAACTTTATTTGATGATAGCTTGGAGGATTAGAAATATGACTATTGCTTTCCAATTAGCTGTTTTTGCATTAATTGCGACTTCCTCAGTCTTAGTAATTAGTGTACCCCTTGTATTTGCTTCTCCTGATGGTTGGTCAAATAATAAAAACGTTGTTTTTTCCGGTACATCATTATGGATTGGTCTAGTCTTTCTCGTAGCTATTCTGAATTCTCTCATTTCATAAATTTGTTTAGTATTGAGTAACCCGATACAAAAGAAATAAAAAGGACATTTCTGCGAAAAAATTCGAATAGTGAGACACATTAAAACGCAATTTGCGTTCCGAATTGCTACCTCTTCTCTTTCAGTATTATGAAATTGCATTGCCATTAGAATATTGATTGACAGACAATAAAAAAAGGAAAACTCTAATATAATAGAAAATGAAACGGTCGACCCAGACATAGACGGTCGACCCAAGCGGATATACGCTATAAAATATATTCCGTAGCGAGCGTAGTTCAATGGTAAAACATCTCCTTGCCAAGGAGAAGATACGGGTTCGATTCCCGCCGCTCGCCCGCTTACTTTAGTCAAGTACTATGAAAAAAATTTAGTCTAGTTGACTGTTTAACTACTTAGAATAAATTATATATTAATTAGGTGTTAGTCTAGTACCCTATCCCTTATTACCCTTCCTTTCCACCCCACTCAAAAAGGGGGGGCTCCGGAGAAGGAAATAGAACTCGCCAACAGGAGGGGTATTCACTGAGACAAAGAACTGGCAAACTGCTTTTAAAGGGAAGGGAGGTAGACTGTGCCTTTCTTTCATTTTTCTTTTCTGCAGGGTAGGGAGAAACCTTGCCTGTTCTTCTTATGGAGGCAGGTGGCTTCGCAGACTGCTCAATTTTGCCCTCTAAGGCCGGGAAGTAATGAATAAAAAAAGGTTGGATACCACCCAACCCTGTACCATATGTATAGAAATGGAATAGTCCTTTTATAGAGACTGCTAAGTGCGGAGACGGGAATCGAACCCGTGACCTCAAGGTTATGAGCCTCGTGAGCTACCAAACTGCTCTACTCCGCTCTGGAGTACCAGAAAATGGTGAACGGAAAAGGTTAAATACGGGCCTCCACTATGTCTAGACAAATAGAATACTCCTTTTATACAGGTCTAGACAAATGGAATACTCCTTTTATACATATACAGAATGGAGCGGGTAGCGGGAATCGAACCCGCATCGTTAGCTTGGAAGGCTAGGGGTTATAGTCGACGTTGGTTGATTATTTATAACGTCTCTAATTCAAAACCGAACATGAAATTTTCATTTCATTCGGCTCCTTTATGGATATTCTCACCACTTAACATCTATGTCAGCTTTTCTATTTGAATAGAACCAAAGCTCTCCGCTTTCTAGATGATCCTTATAGAGTAAGGAGATAGAAATTCGATCTAAATCCTTCTAATCTACTTACTTCGTTCCCTAATTTCATTCAAGGGATCCTTGAGGAAAAGAATTGGGTTTCCACCGAGCTGAAACAATATGCTGATGGTTCTAGTAAACCAAAACTACCGCTTTTAGCTATTTGGCTTCCTTTTCCCTTTTTGAAGGTAAAAGAGATTTAGTTACGATTGGAAAAAACTTTTTTGTATCTCCATCCATAGATCCTTTACTCATATTTTTAAAATATGGAATACTTAATCCAATGTAAAATTATGCTTCGCGGCTCTGTACTCATAATCCTATTTGTATTTTGGATGCAATTTCAATTATACAAATCACGAGAATGTATATTGTTCCTCAATACGCTATTGAGAGGAAAAGGATTAAACCCTTTATAAGAACTAAAGTTTTCATCGGAATAGAAAAAAACTTAAGGATGCCTTAAGTATATCATTTCAAATTCAGTTATTAATAGAAATAGAACGAATCACACTTTTACCACTAAACTATACCCGCTACATGTAGATTATGATACAAACGCAACCCTTTGTCAAGGATACCCGTTCGAGAAGGAGGTGAATTTCCCCTTAGTAAATCAGATGAAGAAGGTTCATGGCAGTGAGCCGTTGGTACTTCGATTGCAGGCCTTTACTTTAGGATTTAGATAACCCCTATGGTCTGTAAAATACACCTCTTCTTACCATGCCAATAGCGTCTGAACTGTCCCTATAAACCCCTTTTATCCTTTTATTTTTAGGGAAAATGTTTGCTTCCCCCACTTATCATTAAGTCCGAGCCGTAGAGAAACAGTGAAATGAATTTCTAAAATTCATCATAGACTTTCCCTATGGCTTGATAGAAGCAAAAAACAAAGAGTCGTAACTTAAAGAAAAAAACGGACAGGACCGACAGATTTACCTCATGTAAAAAAAATCCTCAAAGTCTCTGGTTAGTCGATTCTGTCCATTTACCACTTTCCTCTCTCTCCCTTTTTTCCACTCACTCAATTTCAATTCTGGTTTAGTAGATTCTTGTTTTGTTTAAAAGAATCAAAAAAGTGCAATCGAACTAGCAACACATAAAAAAGAGCATAGAGGATCAAGACCATTACCAAATGTTCCTCCCAAGAATCATATTGGGTATCTGTTCCGTTTCTTTTCCCGCTAGGATCAGAAATCTTATATTTTCCATAGCCATATACCATCGAATCCTTAGGGTTCCAGAATCCGCCTATTTTCTTAGTCTTCGGAAAACCCTGAATTAAGAAGAGTTAGGTATGTATAGGGTATGGTTTATTATTTTTTATTGTATCAACTTTCTCTTCACGCATTTTATTATATAAAAAAAGATCTCTACTTTGTTTTATGCAAGTTATAAGAGATAATATCAAATATTTTCTTATTTTTATTGATTTTATCAATATTTTGAACCTCGCGATGAATAAACTTATATATATGGATATCTACATATATTATGTACATTATGCAGTAGACTCAGAATGGGAAATGAAAGTGGCTCATTTTTGAATTAAATAAAAAGCCCTTTTAACTCAGTGGTAGAGTAATGCCATGGTAAGGCATAAGTCATCGGTTCAAATCCGATAAAGGGCTTTTAAAGTTAGTGGTATAGTAATGGCATGGTAAGGCATAAGTCATCGGTTCGAATCTGATAGAATACTTTTCTACTAAATTCATTTACTTTTTACTTTGTTTTTGAAACTTTCTCTATTTTTTTATTGAATTTTATGACTTAGTGCGAGATGCATGCATTTTTGGTCTGAACACTAAATGAAGCACGGAATGTAAATTGCAAAAAAGAAATGAAATTGGACTCTTTTTCATCTTAGATCAATCAAATGACTACCTATACTGAACTAATCCAGAATCCCTAATAAAGTAGGGGATGACCCATGAATTAATCTAAGCATCAATAAAAAAAAATCCTATGAAAACATAACAGCAAAGTAGCAAAAATTCTTTGCTTTGGATCTTGTTATACTCTTCGAGTATATTGACAATTCAAAAAAATTGCTCATACTATGATTATAGTATAATCACGAGCGGTTATATATGGCCCTATCGTCTAGTGATGCCCCTATCGTCTAGTGGTTCAGGACATCTCTCTTTCAAGGAGGCAGCGGGGATTCGACTTCCCCTGGGGGTAGGGAGTATTATGAAAGGAGATTAATCATAGATTATAAAAAACCCTAGAAAAAAATTCTTCCTGGGTCGATGCCCGAGCGGTTAATGGGGACGGACTGTAAATTCGTTGACAATATGTCTACGCTGGTTCAAATCCAGCTCGGCCCAAAAATCTAGGGCTTCGTGAATATGAACTAAATCTTTTTATTTTTCTTCCATAAAAAAATGTCTGATCTATAGAAATAAAAGAGAAAGAAAAAAAGGGGAAATTCAATTTCTAATCCATATCTCTCTCATTCCTTTCTTACAAAGAAAAGAGTTTTTATTATTGAAAGGTGGATTACCGTTCATTTTTAGTCATAAAAAATCACGACATATTAGTTATGTCACTCTCACAATACCCACATATAATATGTGGGTATGTAGTATATGATTCGTCTATTTCTTAGAGTACGACAGACGAATCGAATCTTCTTATCCTTCTATTTAAGGATAGGTATGCCATACACCCCGCGGGGATTGTAGTTCAATTGGTCAGAGCACCGCCCTGTCAAGGCGGAAGCTGCGGGTTCGAGCCCCGTCAGTCCCGAACTAGGGTTCAATGAATGGAGAAATTAACCCTTCCATTTTCCATGAAAAAAGGGGGGGCAAGATCAAATGCCCATGGGGCACCCTTACTTCACTTTTTTATTTTGCATCTCTCATTAAAGAGGTAGGGGAGGTGTATAGGAATTTTTTTCACTACTCCCGATTCGATAAAGAAAGACACGCATATGATATGCAGATTAGTAGAATTTAGGATATTACTCTACCTTTATGATGATACTATCCTCATCTTAACTTCCTATTCGACTCTTATCTTATGGAATAGAGTACCGGTATTTTACCGGGATCCATACATAAATCATATTCCTTTTCCTTTTTTTAGTTAAGAGCTCTTTTCTCCATCTCACTTCTACTGCTTATTTGGATGTCTATGTGACCTATAGAAAGTTGGTCATATTATACATACATACATAATTGTATGTATAACTATTAGAAAAAGGAAGGGAAATTGGATAAGATTAAGAAAGATCCTGGGTTATAGATCTAGAAAATAAAAAATAGAAAAGGATTAAAAAAAGAGGAAATTCCTAATCCAATCAAAAAACCATTTGGGTCTTAATCATTTTGGTCTTAGTATGGATAGAGGATCTTCCTATCTTATACTTTTTCACTCTGAACCATGAATTGATTTGATAGATCCGATATTAATAATATTGAATTGATTCAGTATTATCAGAATGCAAGTCTCATCCTTGAATTTACAGGATACCCCTTTTTTCCTCTCCATGGGATTACATCCCGAGTTATTGTGCAAAAAAAAATAAAGAGGTTATGGAAGTCAATATTCTCGCATTTATCGCTACTGCACTGTTCATTTTAGTTCCTACTGCCTTTTTACTTATTATTTATGTAAAAACAGTCAGCCAAAATAATTAATTGGAATTCCAATTAATCATTGAAGAAATGAAAAAGGGATTAAATAAAAAAAATCCAAGTCTTAAATGAAAGGATCCGGTTGGAATCTTAAAGTGTGGTAGAAAGAACTACATATAGTTTTTTCTACGACACTTTAGAGTCCTTCTATTATATTAGCTTTGAATCTATATAGAATTAGCTTTGAATCTATATAGAATAGATTAGTGGATTGAAATAGTAGTCTAATTCAATTTCTTTTTTCATTGCATCCACTTAATTTCAATCAAGTCAAAATAAAAAAAATCGAAGATAATTCTTGACCAAAGAATCCATGGAGGGAGAAAAAAATAATATTAAGAATAGACTATATATAGTAAAAAACTATAATATAGTAATATAGTAAAAAAGTATATAGTAAAAAAGTAAAAAATATAGTAAAAAGGAAAAAACCTGCGAACCTTTCATGCTTAAACATGCCGCGAGATACTTCAAAAGAGCAGCAAAATTATGCTAAGAAAAGGAAAGATTATAAAACAAAGGGAAAATGTATGATATGTCGTGAATAGCTCCGTGGAATAAAATAGAATTTCCTTATGCATACAACTTTTTTAACCATCGGTCATTTCTAGTAGAAATTATGAATTGCTGTAATGGCTCTTTCTATTTTCTATATAGTAGAATATAATGGCTCTTTCTTACAATACAAGAGTTTCTTACAGGAGTGAAACAAAACCAAAGAAAAAAGAATAACGTTTGACAAAATGATCGATGCAAAATGATCAATTAAAGAAAAGAGTTGATACAACAATTCGATTACTCAATCAATTAGTAGTAGTATCCCTAGAGTCCACTCCTCCCCCACACCACTAGTGAAAGAGAAAATGTAAAGACTACCATTAAAGCAGCCCAAGCAAGACTTACTATATCCATCTAAATTACGTCTCCTATTTCTATGAAGTAATTTTTCTACTATTGATCAATAATCATAGCGGAATCAAGGGTACAGAGTCAAAAAGGGATTCTGCCCTAAGGCTATGGATCAATCAGTTCCAAAAATTTACTCCTAACAAATTATTATAGGAATTCTGGTAAAATTAGAGAACATTAAATATAAATACGATACATAGCCCTTTCTTTTCCGTAAAAAAGAATACGGGAATGATGTCCTGAATAGAAGAAGCGGGAATAGGAAGATTTTTTATTCCTTTTGTTACTCTTTTTTTATAAGTAAAGGACGCCCGAATATACCATAAAATTATGGATAGGATAGATAAATATTTATTGGATACCTACCTTACCTATGTTTATTTTTGACTTAAATCCTACAACCTCGCTTTCTATCATTCTATGAAAAAATGAAGAGACTTTATCCACAACTCCTAAATTTATTTAGGATCGGCCTATTTAATCTGATTTTCGCTAGAATAAGTAGCCCTTACTTTAGTGTATGTAGGTAACATAAGATGTACGATAAAAAAATGTATGATAATTAGGAAGTCTTGATATTTTTTCGTGGAGTCCCTTCTTCAATCTTAGATTGAAAAAAAGCGGAATGCCCCTTAGGGACCTTTCCTTTCTTTGGATACCAAGATTTCTGACATCTTAGCTTCGTAGTTTTTAATTCTAAAATAGGATCAATTAAGAACCAATTCAAATTCATATAATAAAAGAATAAAAAAACGCTACCTTATCCCTAGTGGTAATGGTTTGGGCCAGTACCGCCAAAACAAACCCTAGTTTGAGGATAGAACTATGGATTCTCAAAATCCAGTATCGCCAAGCCTAGTTACTCTCTTGCCCGAACTTATGCGAAGTATGAATTTCTCGAGTTCGATCAGTACTATAAGCCTAAGTATTTTATCGATCAGGCGGCACCCAGATTTGAACTGGGGATAAAGGATTTGCAGTCCCCTGCCTTACCACTTGGCCATGCCGCCAAAAAATCCGATCGAAAATTGAGAAAAGAGCAAGTATTCACCCACGTTTTCTTACGAAAATCCCCTTTCTTTTATTTTGAATCTAATTCTACTTACTTTTTTCCAATCTTTTTCAAAAAATCTATTCCTGCTTCTTTTTGATCCTGTTTCGATTATTCTCCTCGATGGATTCTATGTTAAAACATACATTGCTAACACTAGAAAACTTTCTGCTTCTTTCTATTGAGATGAAAAAGGAGAAAAAGTAGATTTCTAGGGCTGCAAAATTCATAAAAAATAGGAACCATTAACTAGAATTCTCTTTTTTTTATTTGCAGTAGTAAACGACTCTTAAATGTGTATTATCCCCCCTCTTCCTTTTAAAGGCATAATAAAAGATTCTTTTTTTATACCTAATCCGTGTATAGGTAAACTCCAGGTCCGAACAGCATTATTATCCAAAGATCCCCCTTATGTACATATCTCTATGGGGAATCGTACTTTAATTTTTCAAAGCATTTAATATCTTGAATAAAAAAAAAGGAAATTTGCTCTGATATAGAGTATAAGCTGACTATCTTGACCCACCCAAGTGAAATTACGATAAAAGAAAAGCAGGGATATGTGGAGAGGCAGATAACTAGATTGGCATGTACTTAAAAGGGCACTTACTTTATTTTAGGATTCTACAATGAAATCCTAAATTTGCTAGCAATTCTACTACACCGAAACAAAAACGGAACCCTCAAATTCTTTTTTGAAATTAAACTAAGCGCGCTATTCTAAATCGAAGTAAAGTCAACAAACTCTCTAGTGTATTATATTATGGCTTTATCGCATTCATAGAAAGGAGATAAAATGAGAAATCTTTGCCATCCAATCTGACTAGAATATCATAAAGTATAAGTTATAAGTGGCATAATTTTTTTCTAAGAATGTTTTATCAATTCATTTTCATTCCATTTGTACCCCTGGCAAATTCGAACTTTCGTCGAAATTGTCTCTATTCATATGTATGAAATACATATATGAAATACGTATGTGGAGTTCCCTAGAATTTCATGTGATTCAGTAAACAGAATATAGATTCCATGATTGCTAGATCGATCCGTAGGGGTTGATGAAGAGTGAGCTGATAATGGAATTTTTCTTCGATAAACAGGAAACTTAAGATTAAGATGCTCCGGAATGGGAATGAGGGAATGTCCACAATACCCGGATTTAGTCAGATCCAATTTGAGGGATTTTGTAGGTTCATTAATCAAGGCTTGGCAGAAGAGCTTGAGAAGTTTCCAACAATTAAAGATCCAGATCACGAAATTGCATTTCAATTATTTGCGAAAGGATATCAATTGCTAGAACCCTCGATAAAAGAAAGGGATGCTGTGTATGAATCACTCACCTATTCTTCCGAATTATATGTATCTGCGAGATTAATTTTTGGTTTCGATGTGCAAAAGCAAACCATTTCTATTGGAAACATTCCTATAATGAATTCCTTAGGAACCTTTATAATAAATGGAATATACCGAATTGTGATCAATCAAATATTGCTAAGTCCTGGTATTTACTACCGCTCAGAATTAGACCATAAGGGAATTTCTATCTACACCGGGACTATAATATCAGATTGGGGAGGGAGATCGGAATTAGCAATTGATAAAAAAGAAAGGATATGGGCTCGCGTGAGTAGAAAACAAAAGATATCTATTCTAGTTCTATCATCAGCTATGGGTTCGAATCTAAGAGAAATTCTAGATAATGTTTCCTACCCTGAAATTTTCTTGTCTTTCCCGAATGCTAAGGAGAAGAAGAGGATTGAGTCAAAAGAAAAAGCTATTTTAGAGTTTTATCAACAATTTGCTTGTGTAGGTGGGGACCTGGTATTTTCGGAGTCCTTATGTGAGGAATTACAAAAGAAATTTTTTCAACAAAAATGTGAATTAGGAAGGATTGGTCGACGAAATATGAATCGGAGACTTAATCTTGATATACCTCAGAACAATACATTCTTGTTACCACGAGATGTATTGGCCGCTACGGATCAGTTGATTGGAATGAAATTTGGAACGGGTATACTTGAGGATGACGATATGAATCACTTGAAAAATAAACGTATTCGTTCGGTTGCAGATCTGTTACAAGATCAATTCGGACTGGCTCTTGGTCGTTTACAACATGCGGTTCAAAAAACTATCCGTAGAGTATTCATACGTCAATCGAAACCGACTCCCCATACTTTAGTAACTCCAACTTCAACTTCGATTTTATTAATAACTACTTATGAGACCTTTTTTGGCGCATACCCCTTATCTCAAGTTTTTGATCAAACGAATCCATTGACACAAACTGTTCATGGGCGAAAAGTGAGTTGTTTAGGTCCTGGAGGGTTGACTGGGAGAACTGCAAGTTTTCGGAGCCGAGATATTCATCCGAGTCACTATGGGCGTATTTGTCCAATTGACACGTCCGAAGGAATCAATGTTGGACTTACTGGATCCTTAGCAATTCATGCGAAAATTGATCACTTGTGGGGATCTGTAGAGAGTCCGTTTTATGAAATATCTGCTGAGAAAGCAAAAGAAAAAAAAGAGAGACAGGTGGTTTATCTATCACCAAATAGAGATGAATATTATATGATAGCAGCAGGAAATTCTTTATCCTTGAATCAAGGTATTCAGGAAGAGCAGGTTGTTCCAGCTAGATATCGTCAAGAATTTCTGACTATTGTATGGGAACAGATTCATGTTAGAAGTATTTTTCCTTTCCAATATTTTTCTATTGGGGGCTCTCTCATTCCTTTTATTGAGCACAATGATGCGAATCGGGCTTTAATGAGTTCTAATATGCAGCGCCAAGCAGTTCCGCTTTCTCGGTCCGAGAAGTGCATTGTTGGAACTGGATTGGAACGCCAAACAGCTCTAGATTCGAGGGTTTCCGTTATAGCCGAACGCGAGGGAAAGATCATTTCTACTGATAGTCATAAGATCCTTTTATCAAGTAGTGGGAAGACCATAAGTATTCCTTTAGTAAACCACCGGCGCTCTAACAAAAATACTTGCATGCACCAAAAACCGCGGGTTCCGCGGGGTAAATCCATTAAAAAAGGACAAATTTTAGCAGAGGGAGCTGCTACAGTTGGGGGGGAACTTGCTTTAGGAAAAAACGTATTAGTAGCTTATATGCCATGGGAAGGTTACAATTTTGAAGACGCGGTACTAATTAGCGAACGTTTGGTATATGAAGATATTTATACCTCTTTTCACATCCGTAAATATGAAATTCAGACGGATACGACAAGTCAAGGCTCCGCTGAAAAAATAACTAAAGAAATACCACATCTAGAAGAACATTTACTCCGCAATTTGGACAGAAATGGAGTTGTTAGGTTGGGATCCTGGGTAGAAACTGGCGATATTTTAGTAGGTAAACTAACGCCTCAGATAGCAAGCGAATCGTCGTATATCGCGGAAGCTGGATTATTACGGGCTATATTTGGCCTTGAAGTATCCACTTCAAAAGAAACTTCTCTCAAATTACCTATAGGTGGAAGAGGGCGCGTTATCGATGTGAAATGGATCCAGAGGGACCCCCTCGACATAATGGTTCGTGTATATATTTTACAGAAACGTGAAATCAAAGTTGGGGATAAAGTAGCCGGAAGACATGGGAATAAGGGGATCATTTCCAAAATTTTGACTAAACAAGATATGCCCTATTTGCAAGATGGAACACCTGTTGATGTGGTCTTCAATCCCTTAGGAGTACCCTCCCGAATGAATGTGGGACAAATATTTGAAAGCTCGCTCGGATTAGCCGGGGATCTGCTAAAGAAACATTATAGAATAGCACCCTTTGATGAGAGATATGAGCAAGAGGCTTCAAGAAAACTTGTGTTTTCAGAATTATATGAAGCCAGTAAGGAAACAAAAAATCCATGGGTATTTGAACCCGAGTACCCGGGAAAAAGCAGAATATTTGATGGAAGAACAGGAGACCCCTTCGAACAACCTGTTCTAATAGGGAAGTCCTATATCTTAAAATTAATTCATCAAGTTGATGAGAAAATTCATGGGCGTTCTACTGGGCCCTACTCACTTGTTACACAACAACCCGTTAGAGGAAGAGCCAAGCAAGGGGGACAACGAGTAGGAGAAATGGAAGTTTGGGCTTTAGAAGGATTTGGTGTTGCTCATATTTTACAAGAGATACTTACTTATAAATCTGATCATCTTATAGCTCGCCAAGAAATACTTAATGCTACGATCTGGGGAAAAAGAATAGCTAATCACGAGGATCCTCCAGAATCTTTTCGAGTGCTCGTTCGAGAACTACGATCTTTGGCTCTAGAACTTAATCATTTCCTTGTATCGGAGAAGAACTTCCAGGTTAATAGGGAGGAAATTTGATCGGAATAAATATAAATTATTTTCTTTATTTTATGATTGACCAATATAAACATCAACAACTTCAAATTGGACTCGTCTCCCCTCAACAAATAAAGGCTTGGGCTAACAAAAACCTACCTAATGGAGAAGTCATTGGCCAAGTCACAAGGCCCTCTACTTTTCATTATAAAACCGATAAACCAGAAAAAGATGGATTGTTTTGCGAAAGAATCTTTGGACCCATAAAAAGCGGAATTTGCGCTTGTGGAAATTCTCGAGCGAGCGGGGCTGAAAACGAAGACGAAAGATTTTGCCAAAAATGCGGGGTAGAATTTGTGGATTCTCGGATACGAAGATATCAAATGGGATACATCAAACTCGCATGTCCGGTGACTCATGTATGGTATTTAAAAGGTCTTCCTAGTTATATCGCGAATCTTTTAGATAAACCTCTGAAGAAGTTGGAGGGCCTAGTATATGGAGATTTCTCTTTTGCTAGGCCCAGCACTAAAAAACCTACTTTCTTACGATTACGAGGTTTATTCGAAGAGGAAATTGCATCCTGTAACCACAGCATTTCTCCCTTTTTTTCTACCCCGAGCTTTACAACATTTCGAAATCGGGAAATTGCGACAGGAGCAGGTGCTATTAGAGAACAATTAGCAGATTTGGATTTGCAAATTATTATAGAGAATTCGTTGGTCGAATGGAAGGAATTAGAAGACGAGGGCTATAGTGGAGATGAATGGGAAGATAGAAAAAGACGAATAAGAAAAGTTTTTTTGATTAGACGCATGCAATTGGCGAAACATTTTATTCAAACAAATGTAGAACCAGAATGGATGGTTTTGTGCTTATTACCGGTTCTTCCTCCCGAATTGAGGCCCATTGTTTATAGATCTGGGGATAAAGTAGTGACTTCGGACATTAATGAACTTTATAAGAGAGTTATCCGCCGGAACAACAACCTTGCCTATCTATTAAAAAGAAGTGAATTAGCGCCAGCAGATTTAGTAATGTGCCAGGAAAAATTGGTACAAGAAGCCGTGGATACACTTCTTGATAGTGGGTCCCGCGGGCAACCGACGAGAGATGGTCACAATAAAGTATACAAATCGCTTTCAGATGTAATTGAAGGTAAAGAGGGAAGGTTTCGCGAGACTCTGCTTGGGAAACGGGTCGATTACTCGGGTCGTTCCGTCATTGTTGTGGGTCCTTCCCTTTCATTACATCAATGTGGATTACCTCTAGAGATAGCAATAAAGCTTTTTCAGCTATTTGTAATTCGCGATTTAATCACAAAACGCGCTACTTCTAATGTCAGGATTGCTAAAAGGAAAATTTGGGAAAAGGAACCGATTGTATGGGAAATACTTCAAGAAGTTATGCGGGGACATCCTGTACTGTTAAATAGAGCACCTACCCTGCATAGATTAGGCATACAGGCCTTCCAACCCACTTTAGTAGAAGGGCGTACTATTTCTTTACACCCATTAGTGTGTAAGGGTTTCAATGCGGACTTTGATGGGGATCAAATGGCTGTTCATCTACCTTTATCCTTGGAAGCTCAGGCGGAAGCTCGTTTACTTATGTTTTCTCATATGAATCTCTTATCTCCCGCTATTGGGGATCCTATTTGCGTACCAACCCAAGACATGCTTATCGGGCTTTATGTATTAACGATTGGAAACCCTCGAGGTATTTGTGCAAATAGATATAATAGTTGCGGAAACTATCCAAATCAAAAAGTAAATTACAATAATAATAATTCTAAGTATACGAGAGATAAAGAACCCCTTTTTTATAGTTCTTATGATGCACTAGGAGCTTATAGACAGAAACTAATCAGTTTAGACAGTCCCTTGTGGCTACGATGGAAACTAGATCAACGCGCCATTGGATCAAGAGAAGTTCCGATTGAAGTTCAATATGAATCTTTGGGGACTTATCATGAGATTTATGCCCACTATCTAATAGTGGGAAATAAAAAAAAGGAAATCTGTTCTATATACATTCGAACCACTCTTGGTCATATTTCTTTTTATAGAGAAATAGAGGAAGCCGTACAAGGATTTAGTCAGGCCTATTCATACATTATCTAAACAAGGAAGTTAGATTCGGGGATGCCCCGCCCCTTTCGGGGGGCATTCCGATTTCCTTAGTATCATCATTTTATTTTTGCCGCGCGAATCCAGATTGAGATTGAGAAAATGAAGCTAATTAAATTTTCGAATCACTGACTCACGCCCATTGTCGAATCCTACTCAGCAATTGTCGAATCCTACTCAGCCGAAAAAGGGGGTACTTATGTATGGCGGAACGATCCAATCTGGTCTTTCATAATAAAGAAATAGACGGAACTGGTATGAAACGACTTATTAGCAGATTAATAGATCATTTCGGAATGGGATATACATCCCATATACTGGATCAACTAAAGACTCTGGGCTTCCATCAAGCCACTACTACATCGATTTCGTTAGGAATCGAGGATCTTTTAACAATACCCTCTAAGGGATGGTTAGTCCAAGACGCGGAACAGCAGAGTTTTCTTTTGGAGAAACACTATTATTATGGGGCTGTACACGCGGTAGAAAAATTACGCCAATCCGTTGAGATATGGTATGCGACAAGTGAATATTTGAAACAAGAAATGAATTCGAATTTTCGGATAACAGATCCTTCTAATCCAGTCTATCTAATGTCTTTTTCAGGAGCCAGAGGAAATGCATCTCAGGTACACCAATTAGTAGGTATGAGAGGATTAATGGCGGACCCTCAAGGACAAATGATTGATTTACCTATTCAAAGCAATTTACGCGAGGGACTTTCTTTGACAGAATATATAATTTCTTGCTACGGAGCCCGCAAAGGGGTTGTGGATACGGCTGTACGAACAGCAGATGCAGGATATCTTACACGTAGACTTGTTGAAGTAGTTCAACATATTATTGTGCGTAGAAGAGATTGTGGTACTATCCGAGGTATTTCTGTGAGTCCTCAAAATGGGATGACGGAAAAACTTTTTGTCCAAACACTCATTGGTCGTGTATTAGCAGACGATATATATATCGGTTCACGATGCATGGCCGCGCGAAATCAAGACATTGGAGTTGGATTAGTCAATCGATTCATAACTGCTTTTCGAGCACAACCATTTCGAGCACAACCAATATATATTAGAACCCCCTTTACTTGCCGGAGCACTTCTTGGATCTGTCAATTATGTTATGGTCGGAGTCCTACTCATACTGATCTGGTCGAATTGGGAGAAGCCGTAGGTATTATTGCGGGTCAATCAATTGGGGAGCCTGGGACTCAACTAACATTAAGAACTTTTCATACGGGCGGAGTATTCACAGGGGGTACTGCCGACCTTGTACGATCCCCTTCGAATGGAAAAATCCAATTCAATGAGAATTTGGTTCACCCCACACGTACCCGTCATGGACAGCCTGCTTTTCTATGTTATATAGACTTGCATGTTACTATTCAGAGTCAGGATATTCTATATAGTGTGAATATTCCCTCAAAAAGCTTGATTCTAGTGCAAAATGATCAATATGTAAAATCCGAACAAGTAATTGCGGAGATTCGTGCCGGAACGTCCACTTTACATTTTAAAGAAAGGGTACAAAAACATATTTATTCCGAATCAGACGGCGAAATGCACTGGAGTACTGATGTTTATCATGCGCCCGAATATCAATATGGTAATCCTCGTCGATTACCAAAAACAAGTCATTTATGGATATTGTCAGTAAGTATGTGCAGATCCAGTATAGGGTCTTTTTCACTCCACAAGGATCAAGATCAAATGAATACTTATGGTAAAAAAGATAGGGAAATTCTTGATTCTTCAACATCGAATCGAATAATGTCCAACGGCCATTGGAATTTTATCTATCCTTCTATTTTTCAAGATAGTTCGGATTTGTTGTCGAAAAAGCGAAGAAATAGGCTCGCCATTCCATTACAATATCATCAAGAACAAGAGAAAGAATTCATATCCTGTTTGGGAATTTCGATTGAAATACCCTTTATGGGTGTTTTACGTAGAAATACTATTTTTGCTTATTTTGATGATCCACAATACAGAAAAGATAAAAAGGGTTCAGGAATTGTTAAGTTTAGATATAGGACCCTAGAAGACGAATATAGGATTCGAGAGGAAGACTCAGAAGACAAATATGAGACCCTAGAAGACGAATATGAAACCCTATATAAAGATGAGATCCTACAGGACGAATACGAATATGAAACCCTAGAAGACGCATATGGGAGCCCAGAGAACGAATACGGGAATCCAGAGAACGAATATCGGACTTTAGAGAAAGACTCAGAAGATGAATATAGGAGCCCAGAGAGCAAATATAGGACCCGAGAGGACAAATATGGAACTCTAGAGGAAGACTCAGAAGACGAATACGGGAGCCCGGGTGAAAGCTCAGAGGACAAATATGGGAGGACTTTAGAGGAAGACTCAGAAGAAGACTCAGAAGACGAATATGAGAGCCCAGAGGAGGATTCCATCTTCAAAAAGGAGGATTTGATTGAGCATCGAGGAACAAAAGAATTTAGTATAAAATACCAAAAAGAAGTAGATCGGTTTTTTTTCATTCTTCAAGAACTGCATATCTTGCCGAGATCTTCATCCCTAAAGGTATGCGACAATAGTATTATTGGGGTGGATACACAACTCACAAAAAATACAAGAAGTCGACTAGGTGGACTGGTCCGAGTGAAGAGAAAAAAAAGCCATACGGAACTCAAAATATTTTCCGGAGATATTCATTTTCCTGAAGAGGCGGATAAGATATTAGGTGGCTGTTTGATACCACCAGAAAGACAAAAAAAAGATTCTAAGGAATCAAAAAAAAGGAAAAATTGGGTCTATGTTCAACGGAAAAAAATTATCAAGAGCAAGGAAAAGTATTTTGTTTCGGTTCGCCCTGCAGTCACATATGAAATGGACGGAGGGATAAATTTAGCAACACTTTTCCCACAGGATCTCTTGCAAGAAGAAGATAATCTCCAACTTCGACTTGTCAATTTTATTTCTCATGAAAATAGCAAGTTAACTCAAAGAATTTATCAAACAACTAGTCAATTTGTTAGAACTTGCTTAGTAGTGAATTGGGAACAAGAAGAAAAAGAGGAGGTTGGTGCTTCCCTTGTCGGGGTAAGAGCAAATGATCTTATTCGCCATTTCCTAAAAATTGAGTTAGTCAAGTCCACTATTTCATATACACGAAAAAGGTATGATAGGACAAGTGTAGGGCCGATCCCCCCTAATAGATTAGATCGCACCAATATAAACTCCTTTTATTCCAAGGCAAAGATTGAATCACTTAGCCAATATCAAGAAACTATGGGCACCTTATTGAATCGAAATAAAGACTACCAATCTTTGATGATTTTGTCGGCATCCAAGTGTTCTCGAATTGGTTTATTCAAGAATTCAAAACATCCCAATGCGATAAAAGAATCGAATCCTAAAATTCCTATTCGAGATATTTTCGGGCCCCTAGGCGCTATTGTACCTAGTATATTTAATTTTTCTTCATCTTACTATTTACTAACACATAATCAGAGCCTGTTAAAAAAATATTTGTTGCTTGACAATTTACAACAAACCTTCCAAGTACTTCAAGTACTTAAATACTCTTTAATAGATGAAAATCAAAGGATTTCTAATTTCGATAGTAATCTCCTGTTGGATCCATTCTTTTTGAATTATCACTTTGCCCATCATGATTCTTGGGAGAACACATTGCCAATAATTCACCTTGGACAATTTATTTGTGAAAATGTATGTCTATTTAAATCGCACATAAAAAAATCTGGTCAAATTTTCATTATTAATATGGATTCCTTTATTATAAGAGAAGCTAAACCTTATTTGGCCACTACAGGGGCAACTGTTAATGGTCATTATGGAGAAATCCTTTACAAGGGAGATAGGTTAGTTACGTTTATATATGAAAAGTCGAGATCGAGTGACATAACGCAAGGTCTTCCAAAAGTGGAACAAATCTTTGAAGCGCGTTCAATCGATTCATTATCCCCGAATCTGGAAAGGAGAATTGAGGATTGGAATGAGCGTATACCAAGAATTCTTGGTGTCCCTTGGGGATTCTTGATTGGAGCTGAGCTAACCATAGCCCAAAGTCGTATCTCTTTGGTTAATAAAATCCAAAAGGTTTATCGATCCCAAGGGGTACAGATCCATAATAGACATATAGAGATTATTATACGCCAAGTAACATCAAAAGTGCGGGTTTCCGAAGATGGAATGTCTAATGTTTTTTCACCTGGGGAATTAATTGGACTATTGCGAGCGGAACGAGCAGGACGAGCTTTGGATGAATCGATCTATTATCGAGCAATCTTATTGGGAATAACAAGAGCTTCCCTTAATACCCAAAGTTTCATATCTGAAGCAAGTTTTCAAGAAACTGCTCGGGTTTTAGCAAAAGCTGCCCTACGAGGTCGTATTGATTGGTTGAAAGGCCTGAAAGAAAACGTAGTTCTGGGGGGAATTATACCTGTTGGTACTGGATTCCAAAAATTTGTGCATCGTTCCCCACAAGACAAGAACCTTTATTTCGAAATTCAAAAAAAAAATATATTCGCGTCGGAAATGAGAGATTTTTTGTTTCTCCATACAGAATTAGTTTCTTCTGATTCTGACATAACAAACAATTTCGATGAGACATCAGAACCCCCATTTACCCCCGTTTATACCATTTAAGGATACATAAAGCAGATTTTTTTACTTTACCTTTACTATACTTTTTTACTTTACTAGACTTTTGAACTTAGACTTAGAACACTAACAGGTCAAATTTGAGATTTTTATTAAGTAAAAGAAGTCAGTTAATTCATTAAGGTTATGTTTATATCATGTATGAATAGCCAACTCTCAGTAGAAGGTTCCCTCGGAACAATTATTATATATTTCAAGTTATTTCGGGTCTTTCTTAATCTTCAAAAAGATATTCCCTAATGGAATGGTAATGGTAGGATGAAAAAAATAAAAAATAAAAAGGAAGTGTGGAAAAAATGACAAGAAGATATTGGAACATCAATTTGAAAGAAATGATAGAAGCGGGAGTTCATTTTGGTCATGGTATTAAGAAATGGAATCCTAAAATGGCCCCTTACATTTCGGCAAAGCGTAAAGGTACTCATATTACAAATCTCGCTAGAACGGCTCGTTTTTTATCAGAAGCTTGTGATTTAGTTTTTGATGCAGCAAGTGAGGGAAAAAGTTTCTTAATTGTTGGTACCAAAAAAAGAGCAGCGGATTTAGTAGCATCAGCTGCAATAAGGGCTCGTTGTCATTATGTTAATAAAAAGTGGTTCAGTGGTATGTTAACGAATTGGTCAATTACGAAAACTAGACTTTCTCAATTTAGAGACTTAAGAGCAGAAGAAAAGATGGGAAAATTCCACCATCTCCCAAAAAGAGATGTGGCAATCTTGAAAAGAAAATTATCTACCTTGCAAAGATATCTCGGCGGGATCCAATATATGACGAGGTTGCCAGACATTGTGATCGTCCTTGATCAGCAAAAAGAGTATATAGCTCTTCGGGAATGTGCCATTTTGGGGATTCCTACTATTTCTTTAGTTGATACAAATTGTGACCCAGATCTCGCGAATATATCGATTCCAGCCAACGATGACACTATGACTTCAATTCGATTGATTCTTAACAAATTAGTATTTGCTATTTGTGAGGGCCGTTCTCTCTATATAAGAAACCTTTGATTAAGAAGAATAGTGAATTCTTGGGCAACTGCGTAGATTTCTGGAATCACTTACTATTCTTTTTTGTTTTGCATAGATAAAAGAAGGGGAATATTGATATATATTAGAGGGTATTGATATATATTATGATCTGATGTGCTTTCTTGGTACTCTAAATATAAGATTAATACTTCAAGTTGCTGAGTTGAGAAAGAGATGGTTGAATCAAAACAATACCTTTTTTGAAGTTCAATTTTTATCAGAGGACAATATGAATATTATACCTTGTTCCATTAAAACACTCAAGGGGTTATACGATATATCAGGTGTAGAAGTAGGCCAACACTTCTATTGGCAAATAGGAGGTTTCCAAATTCATGCCCAAGTACTCATCACTTCTTGGGTCGTAATTACTATCTTGCTAGGTTCAGTTCTCATAGCTGTTCGGAATCCACAAACCATCCCGACCGACGGTCAGAATTTCTTTGAATATATTCTTGAGTTTATTCGAGACTTGAGCAAAACTCAGATTGGAGAAGAATATGGTCCCTGGGTTCCTTTTATTGGAACTATGTTCCTTTTTATTTTTGTTTCGAATTGGTCGGGTGCTCTTTTACCTTGGAAAATTATAGAGTTACCCCACGGGGAATTAGCAGCGCCCACGAATGATATAAATACTACTGTTGCTTTAGCTTTACTCACGTCAGCGGCATATTTTTATGCGGGTCTTAGCAAAAAAGGATTGAGCTATTTCGAGAAATATATTAAACCAACCCCAATCCTTTTACCAATCAACATCCTGGAAGATTTCACAAAACCATTATCGCTTAGCTTTCGACTTTTCGGGAATATATTGGCAGATGAATTAGTCGTTGTTGTTCTTGTTTCTTTAGTCCCCTTAGTAGTCCCTATACCGGTCATGTTTCTTGGATTATTTACAAGCGGTATTCAAGCTCTTATTTTTGCAACATTAGCCGCAGCCTATATAGGTGAATCTATGGAGGGTCATCATTGAATTGACTAGTTTTGGAAATAGTATTTTTTTCCGCTTAGCTCAATTCATGCATGGTTCCAGATAATCCGCTTGGTTGCAAAAAAATTGTTAGAAATGCGTATGAATATACAACTTAGAGTTGTAGGACTTAGAATCCGGTTCAATAGAAAATGAGAAAATACGCAAACCAAATAGAAGAAACAGATGTATATAGGATATTATATATTCCTAAGTTAGATTGATTATCTAATCCGATCTATCGAATTCCCTCTATGTAGTTCGGACAATTCACATTATCTTTTCAATTTGTACTTTTTAGTTACTTCTCCCCAATAGAGCTTAGAAGTAAGAATTTCTTGGTTGATTGTATCCTTAACCATTTCTTTTTTTTGACACGAGGAACTCACCATGAATCCATTAATTGCTGCTGCTTCTGTTATTGCTGCTGGATTGGCCGTAGGGCTTGCTTCTATTGGGCCTGGGGTTGGTCAAGGTACTGCTGCCGGACAAGCTGTAGAAGGTATTGCGAGACAGCCAGAAGCAGAAGGTAAAATACGAGGTACTTTATTGCTTAGTCTAGCTTTTATGGAAGCTTTAACAATTTATGGACTAGTTGTGGCACTAGCGCTTTTATTTGCGAACCCTTTTGTTTAATCCAAAAAAATAAAATAAGTTCTTTCGATTAGATACTTTGTTTCTTTTTTTAGTCAATTGTTATTTGTTTCTGGAATTCCAATTATATCAATACCTTATTTAATTTACTCCTATTTATTATTCCGGGAATTTTTTATTTATCGGGACAGATAATACCCCACCCAGGAAGGGCTGAGTTGAGTATGATTAATTTATAGTATATGCTCGCCTTCTTCCTTCCCATCCTTAGTTTAGGAAAGTGGAAAGTCCTTTTCCTTTTATTTAAGGAAGTCTTTCACAGGTCAAACGAGACCTAAGACTTAATCTAAAATAAATTACTAGATTGAATCTATTTGCATTAAAAAAACCGATCAAAAAAGGGCGAGCGAAGTAAGTGATCAAAAACTTTGTTCGTCCTATCTATAAGAGGAGAGCATATGAAAAATGTAACCCATTCTTTCGTTTTTTTAGCTCACTGGCCATCCGCTGGCAGTTTCGGGCTTAATACCGATATTTTAGCAACAAATCTAATAAATCTAACTGTAGTGATTGGTGTTTTGATTTTTTTTGGAAAGGGAGTGTGTGCGAGTTGTCTATTTCAAGAATAGGTTGGATCTATCCGACTGCACTTTAGAATATTTCGTAGTATTTTTGGATAAATAAGGGTGCGCGATCTCTACGAATTACTTCTGAATAAATTCAGAAATCATATGGAAGAACCATAGCATTTCGCGACTCGTTGGTAAATCAACTTTGATTCTCTATAAACCAATAATGTGAGACCATTAACACGGTTAAAGCTAAACTGCTTGAAGTCCAGGCAAAAAGTGGTACTCTTTCTACACCTATATTAGTATTAGTACCGAAATGCTTTAAACGGGAAATAGCTAATGTAGAATTTATCTGATATAGAACACTCATATCGATAAAATGGTTTGAACTATTTACTAGAAAAAAAGAGGCACCCTGCCCTTTTTTATCGAATGCCGAATCGACAACCTATGTATAAAATAAAAAAAGAGAAATTTTTTGGATTTGAAGAAAAAAAGGACTTCGATTCATTTTCCATTTATTTCGTTAGTTTTTCTTAATGAAATTGAAATTATTAACTAAAGTGCAAATACAAATAAAGAAACAACTTTGCTGACCATGATAGATTTTTATCTAGGCGGAAGAGTCCTCTTAATATTTATCTAATCTTATATAGGTTTCAGTATATTGAAATAGAAACATAAAATAGAAGAGAGAGGATAGGCTCATTACTTAAAAAAAAGATATGGAAATAGCCATAGCAAAAAAAGAAAAAAGGAGCGTGAGAGCCAAATGAATCGAAAGATTCATGTTTGGTTCGGGAAGAGATCATAAAAGTTGTAAACTTAATAGCAAGATAATCTACTTTCATTAAAAGATTTATTAGATAATCGAAAACAGAGGATCTTGAGTACTATTCGAAATTCGGAAGAATTGCGTAGAGGGACCTTTGAGCAGCTCGAAAAAGCTCGGATTCGATTACAGAAAGTCGAACTAGAAGCGGATGAGTATCGAATGAATGGATACTCTGAGATAGAACGAGAAAAAGAAAATTTGATAAATGCTACTTCTATTAGTTTGGAACAATTAGAAAAGTCTAAAAACGAAACCCTTTATTTTGAAAAACAAAGGGCAATGAATCAGGTCCGACAACGGGTTTTCCAGCAGGCCGTACAAGGAGCTCTAGGAACTCTGAATAGTTGTTTGAATACCGAGTTACATTTCCGTACGATTCGTGCTAATATTGGCATTCTCGGGTCCATGGAATGGAAGAGATAATGAAATTAATAAGGCCTTGAACTTCTACTTTCGTTTAGAATTTAGGCATTATTTTTCCCCTTGCTTCCGAAAAAAAGAGTCAAGAAACACTAATGGCAACTCTTCGAGTCGACGAAATTCATAAAATTCTCCGCGAACGTATTGAACAATATAATAGGAAAATAGGGATTGAAAATATAGGTCGCGTAGTTCAAGTGGGGGATGGGATTGCTCGTATTATAGGTCTTGGTGAAATAATGTCAGGTGAATTAGTCGAATTTGCAGAAGGCACTAGGGGTATTGCTCTTAATTTGGAATCCAAAAATGTTGGGATTGTATTAATGGGCGATGGGTTGATGATACAAGAGGGAAGTTTTGTAAAAGCAACAGGAAGAATTGCTCAGATACCCGTGAGCGAGGCTTACTTGGGTCGTGTTATAAATGCTCTGGCTAAACCTATTGATGGGAGAGGTGAAATTATAGCTTCGGAATCTCGCTTAATTGAATCCCCTGCTCCAAGTATAATTTCCAGGCGTTCCGTATATGAACCCCTTCAAACAGGGCTTATTGCTATCGATTCGATGATCCCTATAGGGCGCGGTCAGCGAGAGTTAATTATTGGGGACAGACAGACTGGCAAAACAGCAGTAGCCACAGATACAATTCTCAATCAAAAAGGGCAAGATGTAATATGTGTTTATGTAGCTATTGGTCAAAGAGCATCCTCCGTGGCTCAAGTAGTAACTACTTTCCATGAGGAGGGAGCCATGGAATACACTATTGTAGTTGCTGAAATGGCGGATTCACCTG